AAAAAGAATCGACCTGATCCAAATCATAATCTATATGGGATTTCCAAAAATATTAATTGAAAGCCGACCCCGAGGAATCGAAGAATTACAGATGAATTTACAAAAAGAATTTAATTTTGTAAATAGAAAACTTAACATTGCTATCACACGAATTGAAAAGCCTTATGGAAACCCTAATATTCTTGCAGAATTTATAGCCGGCCAATTAAAAAATCGAGTTTCTTTTCGCAAAGCAATGAAAAAGGCTATAGAATTAACTGAACAAGCAGATACAAAAGGAATTCAAGTGCAAATTGCAGGACGTATTGACGGAAAAGAAATTGCGCGTGTTGAATGGATCAGAGAGGGTAGGGTTCCACTACAAACCATTCGAGCTAAAATTGATTATTGTTCCTATACAGTTCGAACGATCTATGGGGTATTAGGCATCAAAATTTGGATATTTATAGACGGGGAATAATAAACCTTTATTTGCCTTTCCGTTCTATCCAGCGATGGAACAAAAAATGATAAATTCGTTTCTTATTTTTCTTTTCTGTTCAATAAAAAAAATGAAAAATTATAATTCTATAGGGTTGAATAAAAATTCAATTAATCTTTTGATAAAATTGCTATGCTTAGTGTGTGACTCGTTGGTTTTTTGAGGGTTAGGATAAAAAACCAGCCCCATAGTATAAACAAATAACTATAGAAGTAATAACCAACTCATCACTTCGTATTATCTGGATCCAAAGAACCAGTCAAGATATGATATATTGTTCATATTGTTGTAGCAACTGAAATCTTTTTTTATTAAAAAAATATGCTTCTAAGTTGTCAATCGAAATAAAAAAAAAGGGGTATGGATAAATGGAAGGATGAGAGAAAGAAAGAAAAAGAAAATTGATGATATATAATTCCAATATGTAAGGTCTATGAGTCATCTCAGAAAAAAGCTGTGTAATAAAGCATCAATACGGATTCATCATTAAATGGATCTACTCATCGAACAAAAAATAAAGAGCTTCGAGCCAATAAAGACTAAGAATATTGACTCAAGAACTAATAGCTCCATTGTAGAATTGAGACCTAACCATAAAGTAAGAAGCGATGGGAACGATGGAACCTGTGAATTCAAAAGATTCTAGTGAAAATGAATTCGAATGATTCATTGATCGGGATGGCGGAACCGACCAGAGACCAATTTATCTATTCGGAAAAGTTATGAACTAATGATAGAACTGAAATATAAATTGAAAGAGTAAATATTCGCCCGCGAAAACTTTATTTTATTGATTTTCTTGGATTGCTAAATTTGGGTCAATCCAATACGATAAAGAGTAAAACAAAAGAAAGATTCGTTTTAACATTCTAAAAACCATATATATAAATATAAGAAAAAAATAGTTATTTAATATATTTAGTTATCTATACAAACAAGATATACAAATTAATAATAGATTTGATCTAGATTAAATGAAATCCATGATTCAGTATATTATTTATTAAATACATGTATATCTTAATTCAAATTATATTATATCTGAATTCAAAATCTTTAATTTGAATTCATTTTATTCGCGAGGAGCTGGATGAGAAGAAACTCTCACGTCCGGTTCTGTAGTAGAGATGGAATTCAAAACAAACCATCAACTATAACCCCAAAAGAACCAGATTCCGTAAACAACATAGAGGAAGAATGAAGGGAATATCTTATCGAGGTAATCATATTTGTTTTGGTAAATACGCTCTTCAGGCACTTGAACCCGCTTGGATCACATCTAGACAAATAGAAGCAGGTCGACGAGCAATGACACGAAATGCACGTCGTGGTGGAAAAATATGGGTCCGCATATTTCCAGATAAACCAGTTACAGTAAGACCCGCAGAAACACGTATGGGTTCAGGTAAAGGCTCTCCCGAATATTGGGTAGCTGTTGTTAAACCAGGTCGAATCCTTTATGAAATGGGTGGAGTAACAGAAAATATAGCTAGAAGGGCTATTTCAATAGCAGCGTCCAAAATGCCTATACGAGCTCAATTCATCATTTCGGGATAAAAAAGAAATAGGCCTTGGGTAAAAAAAAAATAGCGGGTGCAGGTTTCTTTTTTTGGACAAACAATATTTCTTTTTTTCTTCGACCTTTGTATTGTAAAAAACAGATAAAAAAAATGATATGATTCAACCTCAAACCCATTTGAATGTAGCAGATAACAGCGGGGCTCGAGAATTGATGTGTATTCGAATCATAGGAGCTAGCAATCGTCGATATGCTCATATTGGTGACGTTATTGTTGCTGTGATCAAAGACGCAGTCCCAAACATGCCTCTAGAAAGATCAGAAGTGGTCAGAGCTGTAATTGTCCGTACTTGTAAAGAACTTAAACGTGACAACGGTATGATAATACGATATGATGACAATGCTGCAGTTGTGATTGATCAAGAAGGAAATCCAAAAGGAACTCGAGTTTTTGGTGCGATTGCCCGAGAATTGAGACAGTTCAATTTTACTAAAATAGT